GAAAAAGGCTATACTTACTGAAAAAATGGAATTTGTAAAAAATTCATACCAATTCACAGAATAATTCGAATTTGGATGGAAAAGATTTTGGGATGGGGTTAACCATTTCGATAATATATCAGAATCCATTACTCCTTGATCAAAAGAAATTCCTATTGATCCAACGAACAAAGTAAATAGTACCAATACAAGCAGAGGAAATAGCATAGTATTGTCTGATTCGTGAGGATACATGGAAGTATATTTATTTCCAAAGTAAGTACTAAAGTATCGTATCTTATCATTATCAAAAATTGTATATGTACCTTTTGAAAAAAAGTGGACCTTACTATTCATTGTTGATAAAAGAAAATTTTTATTGACTGTTTTTGGTGCTTCTTTTCCCCATAGAGATATTGAATAGAACGAGTTACTTTTAGTGCTACTGTGATTTTGAAAATAAATGCGCAAATACCCATCAAAGGTAAGTAAATATACCCGAAACATATAAAATGCGGTTAATCCTATTGTGAAATAAGGTATTATTGCAAAAATTGGTGAATATAACCAACTATCATTAAGAATTTCATCTTTGGACCAAAAACAAGCAAGAGGTGGAATACCACAAAGAGAAAGTGTACCTAATAAAAAAGTAGTTCTTGTAATTGGAACATATCTTGTTAAACCACCCATAAGAACCATATTCTGACTTTTTTCTGGTGAATATCCAACAATAGGTTCCATTGAATGAATAATAGATCCAGATCCCAAAAACAATAAAGCTTTAGAATAGGCATGAGTGATCAAATGGAATAAAGCCGCTCGATAAGAACCTATACCTAGAGCTAACATAATATAACCTAATTGAGACATTGTAGAATAAGCTAAACTTCTTTTAATGTCTCTTTGAGCAAGAGAAAAAGTAGCTCCTAATAGTACTGTTATTACACCTATTAAAGAAATGAAATTCATTATATAAGGTATGTCTATGAAAAGAGGAATAAGCCGAGCTACAAGAAAAATTCCTGCTGCTACCATAGTAGCAGCGTGTATAAGGGCCGAGATAGGAGTAGGTCCTTCCATGGCATCAGGTAACCATACGTGGAGGGGGAATTGCGCAGATTTAGCAATTGCACCGACAAATAATAAAGAGGCGCACAAAGTAGCAAATAAGGAGCTGACCCCATTATTATGGATCAAGTTATTAGCTATTTCGAACAAATCCCGAAATTCCAAACTACCTGTTATCCAATAAAGACCTAAGATTCCTAATAATAAACCAAAATCTCCTACACGATTAGTTACAAAAGCTTTTTGACAAGCACTTGCGGCAATCGGTCGTGTGAACCAAAACCCTATTAATAAATAGGAACACATTCCCACTAGTTCCCAAAAAATATGAATTTGTATCAAATTAGAACTAGTAACTAATCCCAACATGGAAGTATTGGAAAAACTCATATAAGCAAAAAATCTCAAATATCCTTGGTCGTGAGACATATAATTGTCACTATAAATAAGAATCATGACTCCAACAGTAGTAATTAGTATTGACATAATAGAAGTAAGTGGATCGATCAAATATCCAAACTCTAAGGAAAAATCAATATCTATGGTCCAAGACCATAGATATTGATAAATAAAACTTCCATTTATTTGTTGAATAGACAGATTGGCCGAAAATCCCATAGCTACACTTAACAGAAAAATACTAGGAAAAGCCCATATACGACGAATATTTTTTGTTGCTGTCGGAATAAGTATAAGTCCAAATCCTATTGACATAGTAACTGTAAGTGGAAGAAAAGGTATTATCCATGCATATTGATATGTATGTTCCATAAGAAAACAAACAAATTGAGATTTTTTTTTTATTTTATAATTAATAATTGTTTCCGATTCACCAATTCTTATCTCTTTCGAAAAGAATAAACAATAATAATGAAAAAAAAAATGTAATATTAATATATATATTATTTGTTATTTTATGTTAAATGTTAAATTATGTTAAATGTTGAAAGTAAAAAAAAACTATTATTCACAGAATAGAATAAAGTATAGATAATGATTAAAAAAAAGGATCTATTCCGAACAATACATGTCTTTCACATACAACGATAAATAAAAATGAGTAACCCTTTTTTGAATGGCAGTTCCAAAAAAATGTATTTCTATGTCAAAAAAACATATTCGTAGGAATATTTGGAAGAAAAAAGGATATTTAACTGCAGTAAAAGCTTTTTCTTTAGCGAAATCGGTTTCTACTGGACATTCAAAAAGTTTTTTTGTGCGACAAACAAATAATAAAGTCTTGAGATAATCGGAATTGACATAGCCCGAAGAACTGAAAATTTTTTAAGATGAACGATTCACATTAATTAATGTATTGAACTACTCAATATTAGTTATAACTAGCTGCGGTATGTAGAATAAGAGTTTTCTGTATATTGGGTTCTTATTCTTATTAAGAATAGTATTTTTTCCTATCCATTAACTATTCACAATAGAAAATCTTAATCCTATTTTTCTATTGGGGATAGTACAATTGCCATAGAAATTTAAACTCTTTTTTTTTATATGCCTAGCCTAAAACTTAATTGGTTTTGTAAATGTTACCTTATTTATATTATATACATATACGCAATGAAGAGTATTAATACTTAATGATACTAAAGTATCGGAATCGTTAGAAAAATTCCAAATGGATTTAGTGATGAAATTGTAATACATATGAGATCTTAGTTATTTGATTGTTATTTGATTTTTTTTATTGAAAAAAAAATCAATGTTTTTCATTTTGAATCCGATGAAATCGGATTCAAAATGAAAAACAAATCATCAAAAAAAATAGAAAGAAAAAGGACAATTCTTAATTCAATACCTTACCTCAACTGAGAGCAAAACTATCGAAATTTCAACTGTATCGGGGGAACTTAGTTTATAGTACGTGAAAGTTGATTGTTAAAACTGAACCTAGGACGATACTAACTAAGGATTATTTTATTGAATGAAGATTCAAATATGAATTTAAACGAGTCTTTTTTCATCGATTCTAATGTTTCCTAGACTATATTGAATCCTTGATTCTTGACGATTCAACATGAATTGGATATTATTATTTCAAGTAAGCCGCCATGGTGAAATCGGTAGACACGCTGCTCTTAGGAAGCAGTGCTAGCGCATCTCGGTTCGAGTCCGAGTGGCGGCATCCTCTAAAAGAGACACAATGTATCCTATAATGTATTGTATTCAATTTCCGATTTCAATTCTGTAATGGGACACTTTTTTTATGATATTTGTGACTTTAGAACATATATTAACTCATATCTCTTTTTCGATCATTTCAATTGTGATTACGATTCATTTCATGAACTTATTAGTCTACGAAATCGTAGCATTACGTGATTCATCGGAAAAAGGGATGATAGCCACCTTTTTCTCTATAACAGGATTATTAATTTCTCGTTGGATTTCTTCGGGACATTTTCCGTTAAGTAATTTATACGAGTCATTAATCTTCCTTTCATGTAGTTTATTTATTATTCATATAATTTCCAAGAAATTGAATCATAAAAATGATTTAAGCATAATAACTACCCCAAGTACTATTTTTACTCAAGGCTTCGCTACGTCGGGTCTTTCAACTGAAATGCATCAATCCGCAATATTAGTACCTGCTCTACAATCTCAGTGGTTAATGATGCACGTAAGTATGATGTTATTGAGCTATGCAGCTCTTTTATGCGGATCGTTATTATCAATTGCTCTTCTAATCATTACATTTCGAAACAACATAAATTTTTTTTGTAAAAGCAATAATTTCTTAATTAGACCATTTTTCTTTGGTGAGATTAAATACTTGAATGAAAAAAGAAGAAGGGTTTTTAAAAACCCTTCTTTTCTTTCATTTCGAAATTATTACAAATATCAATTGACTCAGCGTTTGGATTATTGGAGTTATCGTATGATTAGTTTAGGGTTTACCTTTTTAACCATAGGCATTCTATGTGGAGCAGTATGGGCCAATGAAGCATGGGGATCTTATTGGAGTTGGGATCCGAAGGAAACTTGGGCATTTATTACTTGGACCATATTCGCGATTTATTTACATACTAGAACAAATCCAAATTTACAAGGTACGAATTCGGCACTTATAGCTTCTATAGGATTTTTTATAATTTGGATATGCTATTTTGGGGTCAATCTATTAGGAATAGGTTTACATAGTTATGGTTCATTCACATTAACATCTAATTGAATAAGCTACATGAAAAATACATAAGAATATCGTCCCATATATAACGAAAGTTTGCTTGTTCGAGTTTTTGTTTTGACAACCTGTCAAAACAAAAACTCGAAATGCATCTCATTACAATTCTAATTCACTTTATTTTTTTGCATTGTACAGCGAACGATTTTAATTTTTTTTTAATTAAAGAATTATAAGACTTTTTGTCTCATTAATGAAACACTATCTATAAAAGTAATTAGATAGGATAGCCTGTACCCTGTCAACTGATAACGAGAGAACGAAATCAGGATAAATACCAATCCCTATTATGGGTAGAAAAATACAAATTGAAACAAATAGTTCTCGTGGTCCAGAATCCAAAAAATTAGAGTATGGAACATTGAATAGTTTGTATCCATAGAACATCTGACGTGACATAGATAATAAATAAATAGGAGTTAATATCACTCCAATTGCCATTACAAAAGTAATTAGTATTTTTGGCATTAAAAGATATTTTGGACTAGTAATTATTCCAAAAAATACTACTGATTCCGCAACAAAACCACTCATTCCTGGCAATGCAAGAGAAGCCATCGAGAAACTACTGAACATGGTAAATATTTTTGGCATTGGGATGGATATCCCTCCCATTTCGTCGAGATAAACAAGACGTATTCTATCACAACTCGTTCCCGCCAAGAAAAAAAGTGCAGCACCAATAAATCCATGAGAGAGTATTTGTAAAATGGCTCCATTGAGTCCCATGTCGGTTATAGAACCAATTCCTATAATTGTAAAACCCATGTGAGATACAGAGGAATAGGCTATTCTCTTTTTAAAATTGCGTTGACCGAGAGAAATTAAAGCTGCATAGATTATTTGCATCGTTCCAACTATTACCAACCAGGGAGAAAATATAGAATGAGCGTGGGGTAATAATTCCATATTGATCCGAATCAATCCATATGCTCCCATTTTTAATAAGATTCCAGCTAGAAGCATACATGTACTGTAATGTGCTTCTCCATGGGTATTTGGTAACCATGTATGCAGGGGTATAATCGGCGATTTGACAGCATAAGCAATAAAGAAACCAAAATATAATATTATTTCCAATGCCACAGGATATGATTGATTAGCTAATCTTTCAAAATCTAATGTTGGTTCATTGGAACCATATAAACCCATACCTAGAACTCCTATTAAGAGAAAAATAGAACCCCCTGCTGTGTACAAAATAAACTTTGTAGCCGAGTAGAGACGTTTTTTTCCTCCCCACATGGATAAAAGTAAGTAAACAGGAATTAATTCTAACTCCCACATGATGAAAAAAAGTAAAAGGTCTCGAGAAGAAAATGATCCTATTTGACCGCTGTACATTGCTAACATCAGGAAATAGAACAATCGCGAATTTCGCGTAACTGGCCAAGCTGCTAAAGTAGCTAAAGTAGTGATAAATCCTGTCAGTAAAATGGGTCCTATGGAAAGTCCATCGATTCCCAGTCTCCAGTGAAAATCAAAAATATCTATCCATTTATAATCTTCTTCCAATTGGATTAATGGATCGTCCAATTGGAAATGATAACAGAATGCATAGGTTGTTAGAAGGAGTTCTAATAAGCATATACAAATAGTATACCATCTAAACATCTTATTTCCTCTATGAGGAAAAAAGAAAATTGAAGAACCCGCGAATATCGGCAAAACTACAAGTATTGTTAACCAAGGAAAATAACTCGTGATAAAGACAAGATATGTTTTGACCAGAAAAACCCGTGCTCGAAATAATAAATTTTATCGAGTACGGGTTTTTGTCGGTAAAGAGGAATCAAATGATTCAAGTGGAGTTTTTTGTAACGTATCAATAAGATAGACCCATGCTGCGAGTTGTTTCATCACATAAATAAACACGGACACTCAAAAAATCTGTTGGGCAGGCGGATTCACATCTCTTACAACCTACACAGTCTTCGGTTCTTGGTGCGGAAGCAATTTGCTTAGCTTTACATCCGTCCCAAGGTATCATTTCCAATACATCTGTGGGGCAGGCTCGTACACATTGAGTACACCCTATACATGTATCATAAATTTTTACTGAATGTGACATTGGATCTATAAATTCCAGTTTTGAGCATAAAAAATTTTCGATCTGGTAAAATTAGTAGTAAATGAATCATACATTTATATTGTAGACACCAGACGAAGCAGTGGTTTATCAAAATTTTAAGAATCAATATATTTCTAAACCTGTTCATGAGAAAAGTCCAAGAGACTTTGATTTCTCTTTCAACAACCATGATCATGCGAGTTGCACATGTGAATTCAAATTGACCAACAAATTGGTCAATATTTCAATATTAATTCAAAGTATTTATTCAATATGAAAATATTTATTATTCAATAGTAAATTAATTCAATACTAAATATATATATATTTTATATATTTATAATAATATAATAATCAAAATCAAAATAATAATAAATCAAAATAATAATAAAATAAAATGAAAATAATAAAATTATAATAATAAAATAATTAATAATAACATATTAATTCTAATAAAAACGTATTAATTCTAATAAAATTAGATTAGAATAAATTTATATTATATTAAAAATATCAATTTATTTATAAATTGATATTTTTAATATAATATCTAATAGATTAATATTCTATGTGATATTATGTATCTTATGATCATAACTAATTATTCAACAAATTCGATTGATTGATACGAGTTGATTTTCTGTTACGATGGATTGATGAAACAATAGCTAGCCCAATAGCTGCTTCAGCAGCCGCAACAGCTATAACAAAGATTGAGAAAATGTCGCCTTTTAATTGGCGACTATCAAATATATCAGAAAATGTTACGAGATTGATATTAACCGAATTGAGTATAAGCTCAAGACACATAAGTGCTCTAACCATCTTTCGACTTGTGATCAATCCATAGATACCGATAGAGAATAAATAGACACTCAAAAAAAGTACATGCTCGAACATCATTGACTAACTCCTTATCAATCTCGATTCATTTTAATATGAACAACAATTCAACCGATTCGATTGATTAGAATAGAACGATTACAGAATAAAAGAAGGTATTGGCAATAGATAGGTTTAATTAAAAACCTTATAAATTATAAAAACCTTAAACCTTTCCATTTATTTTATTTATTTAGAATTTATAAATCTTAGAATTTAAATCTTAGAATTTCATTCTAAGTATTTGTTATTGACGAGCCATAGTAATTGCACCTATCAAGGAAACTAAAAGAATTATGGAAATGAGTTCAAACGGAAGATAAAAATCTGTTGATAAATGAATACCAATTTGTTGAATGTTACTTATTAGGTCCTGTTCCATAATCTGGCTTGATCTTGTAGTCCAAAAAATTCCGTACCATGACGTATCTGGGATAATAGTAATTAGTGAAAAAAGAATACTTGTACAAACCAGTGAAGTGACCCCATCTCCAATGGTCCAAAAATAGGAATCATTGGAATATTCTGAACCATTCATGAACATTACAGCAAATATGATTAAGACATTTATAGCTCCAACATAAATAAGGAGCTGTGCGGCAGCTACAAAATAGGAATTCGATAGAATATAGAATAAGGATATACAAACAAGAACCAATCCCAACGAAAAGGCAGAAAAAATGGGATTGGTAAGTAATACTACTCCCAGACCTCCTAATACAAGAACGGATCCAAAAAATACTACAAGAATATCATGTATTGGTCCGGGTAAATCCATTATTAAAATAATAAATTAATAAATAAGTCGAAATATTTCATGACCTTACTGAATGGTCCAGGAAAGGAAAAGGGGTTGCCCCATTTTTTTCTTGTCTTGTATATGATACATTCCTAATTGAATGAAAACTTTTTTTTTATATGGATTAATGTAGATATAGATAAAATTATCGAGAAAAGAGTAATGGGGATTGTATATTTCGAAATCATCACGAAAAATATATTCTCAGTTTAAATCAAAGAATAATTCTCAACAATCAATAATTATTAGTTATTATTTGTAGTTACTGACCAAACAAAATAAAAAAGCTTGGGTCTTTTATATCAAAACCAAATTTTAGTAATTGGTAATCGTTCTTGAATCAAAGGGTTTATCTTTGTCTATTTTGATTTGAGTCGAATTCATAACTGTTTGAATTGTATAATCTCCAATTATTGACATTGGTAACCGACCCAAAGCAATTTGATTATAATTCAATTCGTGACGATCAGAAGTGGAAAGTTCATATTCTTCAGTCATTGATAAACAGTTTGTTGGACAATACTCGACACAATTACCACAAAATATACAGACCCCAAAATCAATACTATAATTAAGCAATTGTTTTTTTTTAATATCTCTTTCAAATCTCCAATCTACAACGGGTAGATCTATCGGGCATACACGAACACATACTTCACAAGCAATACATTTATCAAATTCAAAGTGGATTCGACCACGGAAACGCTCTGATGTGATCGATTTTTCATAAGGATATTGAATAGTTATAGGTAAACGATTTGTGTGGGATAAGGTAATTACGAAACTTTGACCAATATACCTTGCAGCTCGTATTGTTTGTTGACTATAATTCATGAACCCAGTCACCATAGAGAACATATTGTAAATATCCAGGAATAAATTGATGTTTCTTTCTCTTGTTTGAAAGAGGTTATGAATCTGGAATATCGTTATCGTATTTTCTTATTTATAGTGAAACAAGTTGGGAAGAAGTTGTCAATAATAGATTACCTAAAGAAATAGGTAAAAGAAATTTCCATCCAAGATTTAATAGCTGGTCCATTCTTATCCTAGGCAAAGTCCACCTTGTTGTGATAGGAATGAACAGAAACAAATAAGCTTTAGCTAATGTAATAAAGATACCAATTGTAATTCCAAAAACTCCGGCCATTTTATTTATTCCGAAAAGTTCAGGAATAGATATGTACGGAATAGAAAAATTCCACCCACCTAAGTAAAGAACTGTTACAAATAATGAAGAAAGTAATAGATTTAGGTAAGAAGCAATATAAAATAAACCGAATTTGATACCTGAATATTCGGTTTGATAACCTGCTACTAATTCCTCCTCTGCTTCCGGTAAATCAAATGGCAATCTCTCACATTCGGCTAGAGAAGAAATTAGAAAAACAATAAACCCTATAGGTTGACGCCACAGATTCCACCCCCAAAAACCATATTTTGACTGTGCTTCAACTATATCAACTGTACTTGAACTATTAGATAATCATAGTCGATAATAACATCACTGTTCCCATCGCTATTACAAAACCGTACATGAAACTTCAGCTTCATACGGCTCCTCTATGGCCACAAATAAATGTAAGGACTGGTTCGGTATTTTCAGCCTCTTTGGAGGATAGATCGAATAAAGATACATCGGAGAGTCCCAGTCCCAAATTAGACCAATGGAATTCTGTCCGCTAGAATAAGAAAAAAAGTGCTTCCGAATTGATCTCATCCTTATAATGATAATTTTTCTTTGTTCGGTAATAACTTAATCTTTCAATAAAATATTCGTTATCAATATATATATGCATTAGTTCATGAATAATGATAAGAATTTCGTATGTATGAATACGGATATAGGAAAGAAAGAATAAATAAAGATCTTTTTTTATTTTATAAAAATTTTTATTCATTCATTCGATTATTGCATCCCATTTCTTTTGTTCCTGTTCTTCTGTCTCAGAAGAAGGTATTTAGAAAAAAATAAAGGATTAATTCGTTCTTGATAGTCATTTCCTTAATCAGTGAATAGGAGCATACTCGAGATCGGAATCGTAGGGAGATACTTCTTGATCATTTCTACCAACTTAAAGCCCTTATTATGATTCGTTTTATGCAGAAATATCTCCTTTTTTGATATCTTACATTATCCCCATTACTAATCCTTTGTGTACCTTGGTGTTCCTAACTGTCCACCGATTTTTGATTGATCCCCGGTATGTTAATACATACAAGGCAGTAGTGGAAACTCCATACAGTTGATCTTTTGCACCCGCTTCAAGATATGATGACTAATCAAAGAATCTCAATCTTGGGGTAAACAGTTTACGCTGCTTATGTTTACTTTAATTTCATTCTTGTACATAGGGAATGAGATTTTCTCTTCTTACTGCAAATTTATAAGCTGTTTTGTTTCACTCATATAACTATCTGGTTTAACTCATCGATGAATAAAAAAAATATCTATTCAATACATTCAACCTCTTTTCTTTATTTATTTCTAGGAAAGAGGTAAAAGTTCATGTTCCAACGAATCACACGTAGAGATATTGATAACACACATAGAGTTAATGGTATTTCATAACTAATAGATTGAGCAGCAGCTCGTAAACCACCTGAAAAAGAATATTTATTATTCGATCCATATCCTGACATAAGAAGCCCAATAGGGGCGATACTTGAAATGGTGATCCATAAAAAAACACCTATACTGAGATCACCTAAAACAAGGCGGTATCCAAAAGGAATTACTAAATAACTTAGTAGAATTGATATGACCGCTATAGACGGTCCGACACTAAACAAACGAATATCTCCTCTAGATGGGAGTAGGTCCTCCTTAAAAAGTAATTTAGTCCCATCTGCTAGAGCTTGAAGAATTCCCAACGGACCAGCATATTCAGGCCCAATACGTTGTTGTATCGTTGCAGATATTTCTCTTTCTAACCACACAATTACTAGTACCCCTATTATGATTCCAAATATAAGGGTAAAAATGGATACAAACATCCATATGAATCCATAGATTTCTTTTATGGATTCCGATGTAGAAAAAGAATTGATAGCTTGTACTTCTGTCGTATCAATTATCATTTCAACGATCAACTTCTCCCATAATGATATCTATACTACCTAGTATCGTCATGATATCAGCCAATTTCATTCTTTTAACTAGCTGAGGAAGAATTTGCAAATTGATGAAACCGGGTGGACGAATTTTCCATCTCCAGGGGAAAATGCTATTATCCCCTATCAAATAAATTCCTAATTCTCCTTTTGGGGCTTCTACTCTGACATAAAGTTCTTGTTTCGACAATTCAAAATTGGGTGAAGGTTTTTTACTAATAAATCTATATTCAAAATCATTCCATTCGGAATTTTTTGCTCTATCAAAGCGTCGGACTTCTAAATTCTCATAGGGACCTCCAGGAATTCCTTCTAGAGCCTGTTGAATAATTTTTACGGATTCCCCCATTTCACCTATTCGTACTAAATAACGAGCTAATGAATCTCCTTCTTTTTGCCATTGGACTTCCCAATCGAATTCATTGTAACACTCATAATGATCAACCTTACGAAGATCCCATTGGATTCCAGAAGCTCGTAACATTGGTCCTGATAAACCCCAATTTATTGCTTCCTCTCCACCAATAATGCCCACTCTTTCAACTCGTTCCAAAAAAATGGGATTCCGTGTAATAAGTTTTTGATATTCAACAACTCCTGTTAAAGAATAATCGCAGAAATCCAAACATTTATCTATCCAGCCATGAGGTAGATCAGCAGCTACTCCTCCGATGCGGAAATAATTATGCATCATTCGCATACCTGTGGCGGCTTCGAATAGGTCATATAACAATTCTCTCTCTCTGAAAATATAGAAAAAAGGAGTCTGTGCACCGATATCTGCCATAAAAGGTCCAAGCCATAACAAATGAGAAGCTATACGGCTCAGCTCCAGCATAATTACTCTGATATAACTGGCTCTCTGAGGTACTTGAACATTTTCCAATTGTTCTGGTGCATTTACCGTTATTGCCTCTGTGAACATAGTAGCTAAATAATCCCAACGTGTTACATAAGGAAGATATTGTATAATTGTTCGGTTTTCTGCTATTTTTTCCATTCCTCTGTGTAAATATCCCAATATGGGTTCGCAATCAATAACATCTTCACCATCGAGAGTAACGATCAGTCGAAGAACACCATGCATTGATGGGTGGTGAGGGCCCATATTGACTATCATGAGATCCTTTCTTGTAGCCGGTATAGTCATATTTTTTCTTCCTTAATTCATTATTCCACGAATTCCTCAAAACGAGGTTCATCAAAATGAAAAATCTAATAAAATAACTATTAAAAAAAATTCAAACGATTAAATTAACGAGTTTTTGGTTCCCGAATATCCAACTGATCCATTAATTTCTTATAACGGACTCTATTTTTCTTTGACAAATAAGCCAGGAGCCGTTGACGTTTTCCCAGAATTATTCGTAGACCTCTTTGGGATAAAAAATCTCTTTTGTGCAATTCCAAATGGGAAGTAAGTCTACGTATCTTACTGGTGAAACTTAATACTTGAAATTCAACAGAACCCCTGTTTTCTTCTTTTTCTTCTTGTGAAATAACTGAGATGAATGAATTTTTGATCATAAAAAAATTTTTCTATCTTTTTTTCTTTCCCATGGATTTATTTTACTTTACCGAATCGATCAGGAAAAATAAAAATAATAATCTTTATGTCAGTTATTTTAATCTAGTACACACAAAATTTGGATTTTTTCCTATTTTTTTCTATTCTATCCAAATCAAATTTTCAATTTGATTTGGATAGAATAGAAAAGAAAGAGAAAATACATTTCTACATTCATGGAAGAGAATGATTTCTTTGTACCTAAAAGGATTCTGCCGATTTCGTCCTAGATCCAATTGAGTTGATACGCCATTAAATCCGTGTCATGTACCAGAATGTAATACAGCGTATATGTATATCTTTCGGCTTTCATCTACCGAAAAATATCACAGATATATAGGAAATATACAATTAACAAATTCTGAATCGTGGATACATATATATCCTCGACATACTGAAACGACTTCCATTATTGGTATTAAACCAATAGCGATTCATACAAGCTAAATCTTCTAATCGGTAATTGGGCCAAAGAAACAATTTGCATTTAATGAATTTATTTGTATCTGTATTAGTATTAAAATGCTTGTCCTCATTCAAAAATTTTCCAGAGTTTCTTATGTTGCTTTTTTCATTGCAAAATACTAGATTTCTATCCACAAAATTCCAATTACGAGAATTAAAACAAATTAGAATTCTCAATTCTCTACGACGTCTAGGAGATAGAATATTTTCAGGAACAAAGAAATCATAATTACTTTTGCCTCCATTCACAAGCATATTGCCGTGTCTTGCAACGGATTTATCAAAATTATTCTTATCAACATATCTTTTTTTTATACATTTTCTGTTAGTTTGGTGCTTCATTTTATCGATCAATGAAATACCTAGGGTTTGATATATAATAAATTTTCCATCCCTTTTTATAGATAAACGAATCGGTTCGACAATCAATATTCCTTTTTTTATCAATCCTGTAAGAGCTGGATCTTTATGAATTAGCATTCCATCCATATTTATCTCTCCTCTTTGAATCGAGGATATAGCAATTTTACTTGGATTTATCGATCTAAGTAGGTGACAATATACCTTGATATTATCGATCATTCTTTGATTCAAGGAGTCATCCCATCTTAATTGAAAAAGGAAATATTTTTTCAGGAAGAAATTGAATTCTGTTTCCTTCTTTTTCTTGGATTGTTTTTCCTTTTTACCTTTTTTAATGTCTGATCTCGCGTAATTGTCTTCAACATTTTTTTTTTTGTTTTGTTTTCGTAGATCTGATCCAAGATTTTCTTGTCCCTGTTGTTCGTTTTTTTCTTGGTTGGAATTTTCTAATTTAAGATATTCTTTTTGATTAGGTGATATCTGAAGATTTTTTTTTTTATTTTGATTTATGTTGATGCTTTTATTTTGACTAATATTTTCATAGAAATCAAAATAAAAAAGAAGAAATTTGATTGGTATGATCCATGGTTTAATCCTATATGCATCAAAGAGTGGCACAAATTCTGGGAGGAACCAGAGTTCTAGATTTGATATGGTACGATAAACCTTTTCTTGATTCATTCCCATCCAATCAAAAAAGTGTTTTTTTTGATTGGATGGTTTAATTCCTTGATGAATTGTCTTAGAAAAAATATCTTTTCTAAGACAAATATGGAGAATTCTACAATCAAAATATTTTCTATCCAGATTTTTATGTGTAGCAATAATATATTCCTTTTCTAGATAATTACTAATAGGTATACTTACCAATACATAAAATGATTCGGGTTTCAGTGTATTGAAATTGTATGGAATTTCTTGGTCTCCTTTTACTTGTAATGTTGATTCATAAATATATGAGTCCTTCCTATTCCCATAATTCATATATTCATATGATAAAAGATCATATCTGTAGTGTTTTTTAAATTTTTCTTTTTGACTCGTCAATGAATCCACTGCCATCGCATAGTAATTTTGCTTCATGTAATGAATTAATTGGTCTTTTTCTTTTTTATGTGAATCAAATTTCATTGAGTTTTTATTTTGAATCATAGAACGTTGGTTGATTCTATTTCGCCATTTTTGAGGTACTAATCGAGACCATTTTGTCTGAGATAAATTGTATTGATAATGGCCCTTTAACCAGTTTTTCCATTCATTTTTTCCAGACTTATAAATTTTCTTTTGCTTTGCTTTGGAATCAAATATTCCTCGTGTCATACAATAATCCTTGATTTTATCCTTAATAAAAGAATGGGTCCTGGTATATTGAAGTACAGATCTCAAGTGATACTTGTTAAGTAATTTGGTTTGTGATAATTTGTAAAATACATATGCTTGGGACAAGGAGGATAAATCATATTTATAATAATAATAAATATTTGAATTATTATTACTGATATTTGTATTAGAAAACGATTTTTTTATAGTCGAAATAAAGTTCATTGTATTTTGATCTGTTTCATCAATTCCTTCTCGATTTGTTTCATCGTTGTAAATCGATTTTGTGATAATTTTTTTTATTGATTCAAGGAAAAGTTGTGCATTGATCCTAAAAATAGTAATCATACGTAGAAAGATATCTATGTATATTTTTTCAATGAATGATTTCATAAAAGAATTTAATTTACGTATAAATCGGATCTTTTTTCTTTTAAATATCTGCAAAATATGTTTCTGTGATTCCGATTTTTTATCATCACAAGTTAGAACTATTTTTTTCTTGTCTTTTGTAATTCGTTCTAGTTCTATTTGATTTCTGATTGTGACTGTCCTATCAGCAAGATCCTTTATTTTTTTTTCTATGAGTGAGTAATTTGCCCAATTCGTGGATCGAATTCGAATGGTTGATTCGCGAATAATCTTATTATTTATTTTAGAATCTCTTACATTTTCATTCGGTTTATATACTTTTACCTTCCTCAATTCAAATAAGAAAATGGGGTTTACTTTTTCAAGTTCCTTCATTTTTTGTTTTATAACTAGAACCATTTTGATAACCCATCTTTTTTTTTCTTTAAAAACTTTTAGAACTTTTACTTTTCTAATTTTTTTTTTGAGTTCTTTATAAATAGGTTTCAAAAAAGAAGGCCGTTTTCGGGGAGAACCAAAAGGAACTTCTGCTTCCATTCCCCAAATTGTTAAAAAACAAAAATCTTCTTTTTTTTCCTTTTTTTTTTTCATTGGATCTCTATGATGAGATCGTATTTTAGATCTTCGCCAAGGTTTAAGAAAGAAAGGAAATAGAATCTTTATCTGAATACCGTCTGTTAACCAATTTTTTGGAAATTCTGTTTCCGATAATTGAACACCATTATAGGTGCATTTAACATGTGTTTCTCTATTCCATTCCTTCAAATCCTCATACCACTCGGACGATTGGAATAATAAAATACGGACAATATTTTTAGCTATTATCAATGAAGGCAATACAATGTATTTTCTAAGAAAAGAATGGGTTACTAACATTGAACTTCTTATTACTTGAGCAAATATAACGTTATCCCAAGTTTCTGAAATTGCTATCCGTTCATTTTCCTCTTTTTTCTCCTCGTTTTTTTTTTTCTTTTCTTTTGTCTCTTCCTCCTCAAAATTGGAAATTTTCAATTCCGGTTCTCTCTCGACCGAATTCCTAAAAATGAGATTCATCATTTCAGAGATATCAAAAGAAGAAAAAAAAAATGTTTTGTCTATTCGATCCAAAAAAAGGGGGGAATGCGCATTTGCTTGAAACATTTGCCAAATAACTGTTTTACGTCTTTGAGTACGCATGGATCCTTTTATTATATCCCTACGAAAATCCGATTGTTGCGAGTAGCGTATCAAAGCCACCTCTTCTGTTTGATCACTATCAATATTATTATCCTTATTAGTAATAGAATTGGTATTATTCTCATTTTCAGTATAAATTATCACACGTTTGGCTTTTCTTGAACGAATTTCATTATCTTCCGTCGATTTTTCCTCATTTTCTTCCTCCTGTTCTTCCAAAACATTGGTCAATTTATATGACCATCGAGGAACCTTTTTACTGATTTCTTCTATTCCAATAGATTCATTTCTAGTTGTTTGATCATTTGGATCAATTGTAATTATATCGAATACAAATTTCAAAGATTTTGCTTGACTTTCTGAATCAATTTTTCTTTGTTCTGCCAATAAAGAACAGTTTTTCAAACAAAAATTGGGTGTGAATTCAAAAGAAAGTGAAGTTAAGGAATTACCAATATAATTCAAAAATGATTTACCACCACCAAGTGAATTCTTTTTATTTTCAAATTCTCGGAAATTATTAGGAAGTAGCTCATGGATCTTATTTATCCAAAGACTTTTTATGGAATCTTCCATATAAGGGAAAAAATCATTCATGATTGTACGTAAATCAAAATTTTTTATTGCTCCACGGCATGGTCCGCTCAATAAAGGATCATATGTTTTGGTCAAGCATTCTTGTTCATTCTCATGATTGCAAAATCTAGTCCTTTTTTCTAGCATATCTAGAGAAAGAAATCCCTTTTCTTTTTTTTCTTTTTCTAGAGCTTTTATTCGACTTATTAATTCATTGCTCAAGTTGTATTTTTTTTGTTCATTGGTATAAACCCAATAATTATACAGGTCTCCATGGGATAATTTTTTTGTCGTGTACAAAGACCGTTCTATCATTTCCGAAAAAGTCGATAAACTAGGTGGATATGTAAAAGATATTTTTTGTTTCCCATTACTTGGACATGTATAAAAAAAATATTGTGACATTTCATTTCGTACAGCATTTTCAAACCGATCATTTTTTATATATCGCAATGGACAATTCCATCGTTTATAATCGAAAAGAAAAGTCACAAGAGGTTTTTCAAACCAGAAATAAGTCTTTTCATTTTTCTCTTCTTTAAG